CATAAGATCCACAAAATGGATCTTATTGAGAAATCGATGTCTTACTCCATAGCTTTTGGGGAACAACAGCCTGACAAACGATTCGGTCCGATTTGGGTGCCCGTTTAGGTACCAAACAGACCCCACCGTCGAGTTAAGATATTGATAGGGTGAATACCAGTACATTCAATGCTAGGCATAATGAGTATAAGGTCCTCAAAAATCTCTTTTCGTTCTATGAACTTTAAGGTGTATCAAGTTTCATATTTGATTTTTTAAGCCGAGCGGTAGAGACTTCATTTAACTTAAACCGATCTAGGCCAGAGGCAAACCTACGTCAAGATAACCCCCCATCTTTGAAACACTTTGGTAGTGCTCCTGGACCGGAAATAATGAATCAGAGCACGTGGAGCCATCTCCTTATCTTATTTTTCGGTCAAGAAAAAATATGGCGAATTGGCTGATATTTCTATCAGTTAATGAAAGAGCCCAATGCAAAAAAAATGCATGTTGGGTCTTTGAAACAGTTCAGATCATTTTGATAAAAATAAGTTTGATTTGTTTTACCGAGAAGGTCTACGGTTCGAGTCCGTATAGCCCTAAAAAACAAAAATGAATAAAATAAAAAATTGCATAATTTTGATTTCTTCATTTTTATTTATTGCTTATAACTGACTGGTTGGTTCATCGAAACCCAATTTTTACTAGAAACTCACTCACGGGCTCCGTTTAAAGCAGAACCGGAAACTGAAAGAAAAACTTATTTCAAGAGATCGAACCCCTCCTTATCCAATCTTCGGTCATTAATCTTAAATCTTCGGAGGGAAATTCCGTGGGAATTTCCCTGTCTACAACCAAGGGATTAAGTTAGTGATACTCCTTGTCTTTGGTATGCCTAACCTTAATCCTTAATGAATAATGAATTTAAGAAGTAAAAATCATGACACAGGTTTAGTGAAAAACTCCAAAGAGTTATTCACATAGATCTAGGGAATAACCCAATGTATTTGTGGACAAGCTAAAGTTTGTTGAAAAACGAATCTCTTTTGTAAGTTTCATTGTCAACAGTGTAAAATAAGCTTGTTCTTCGGATAGTCCTATAAACCCGGCGAAGCACCACAAAACAAGGGGGGGCGGTCCCCCTTTTCTGTATTCAATTAAGATAAAACCCCACCCAGATTTTAATAAACGGAATATACCAACACTAAGATTAAGATATTTGAAATCCTGAGACGGAACTACTTATCCGTTCTCTTCTATTTCAATATTTGATTTGTTCTATTCTAAAATCACTAATTAAAAAACAACAAAAAGACCCCACAACCCTATAATCCTACAAAAACCTAAATCTATAAAATCGAATTTTTCTAAAAAAAATTCAAATATTCAAAATAATAATTTTTTTAGAAGTCGCTTTCTTTAGCAAGAATCCTGGGCGAAGACAAGATAATTTGTCTAAGCGTAACCTATATAGTTATACTAACTAAAGAAATTAAATAAAATCGAACGCAAAAAATTAAGTAGAATTTAAGTAGACTGAAAATAGGATCCTCGTGAAGTCAGTTGATAAAACTCGAAATGAGATATGCCCCCCAATAATCAAAGGAAACTAGATGGTTTCGCCAAAATGAATTCTTGTTTTCACTAAACAATTATGGGTGACTTTACAACTTCACCTCGAATTGACCAATTCCATATATTTTCCACCCTCATATTCATAGGAGTGCGTCTATGTTTTTGCTTTACGAATATGATCTTTTTGGGGCATTTCTAATAATATCAAGTCTTATTCCTATTTTGGCATTTTTAATTTCCGGGATTTTAGCCCCGATTAGGAAAGGGCCGGAGAAACTTTCTAGTTATGAATCAGGTATAGAACCAATGGGCGACGCTTGGTTACAATTTAGAATCCGTTATTATATGTTTGCTATAGTTTTTGTTGTTTTTGATGTTGAAACGATTTTTCTTTATCCATGGGCAATGAGTTTCAATGTATTGGGTGTATCTGTATTTATAGAAGCTTTCATTTGCGTGCTTATCTTAATTAATTGTTGATTTGGTTTATGCATGGCGAAAGGGGGCGTTGGAATGGTCTTAGCTCCCGAATATTCAGACAATAAAAAGAAAAATTGAAAAAGTTATGAATTCCGCCGAGTTTCCTTTACTTGATCGAACAGCCGAAATTTCAGTTATTTCAACTACATTAAATGATCTTTCAAATCGGTCAAGACTCTCTAGTTTATGGCCGCTTCTCTACGGAACCTGTTGTTGTTTTATTGAATTTGCTTCACTAATAGGATCGTGGTTTGACTTTGATCGTTATGGACTAGTACCAAGATCGAGTCCTAGACAGACGGGTCTAATTTTAAGAGCCGGAACAGTAACAACGAAAATGGCCCCCTCCTTGGTGAGATTATATGAGCAAATGCCCGAACCAAAATATGTTATTGCTATGGATGGGAGCCTGTACAATTACAGGAGGGATGTTCAGTACCGATTCTTATAGTACTTTTGGGGGAGTTGATAAGCTAATACCTGTGGATGTCTATTTACCAGGTTGTCCCCCTAAACCGGAAGCAGTTATAGATGCTATAACTAAACTTCGTAAGAAAATATCTCGAGAAATTTATGAAGATAGATGAATTAGGTCTCAACAAGCAAATCGGTGTTTTACAACCAATCACAAGTTTCGCACTGGGCGCGGTATGAATAATGGAAATTATGATCAAAGATTCCTCTATCAACCGCCATCTACTTCAGAGATCCCTACTAAAACAATATCAAAGTTCAGTATCTTCTCACGAATTAGTGAATTAGGCAGGACTCCTTTGTACAGAATAACAAGTAACGAGTCAATCTTCATAATTTGATCGAGAATGTAAAATATTCTAAATAAAAATACGGGAGATAAAAAAGATGCAGAGTTGGTTGTCTGCTTGGCTAGTCAAGCACGGGATAATTCATAGATCTTTAGGCTTTGATTATCAAGGAATAGAGACTTTACAAATAAAGTCCGAGGGTTGGCATTCCGTTGCTGTCATTTTATATGTATATGGTTACAATTATTTACGCCCCCAGTGTGCCTATGATGTAGCACCTGTCGGGCTGTTAGCTAGTGTGTATCATCTTACCAGAATAGAGTACGGTGTGGATCAACTGGAAGAAGTATGCATAAAAGTATTTGCCTCAAGGAGGAATCCTAGAATTTCGTCCGCTTTCTGGGTTTGGAAAAGGGTGGATTTTCAAGAACGAGAATCCTATGATATGTTGGGAATCTCTTATGATAGTCATCCGCGCTTGAAACGTATCTTAATGCCGGAAAGTTGGATAGGATGGCCCTTGCGTAAGGATTATATTGCCCCCAATTTTTATGAAATACAAGATGCTCATTGAATGATAAGAAGGTAATTTCCACTTATACAATTTCAGAGATTCAAAAATTTGACTTTCTGTTCTAGATTAACATTAACCAGAATAGTTGAAGTCTCTTTTTTTTATTAGGGAATTGTGGATAGGCTAAACAAAGGGCAGAATTGGGGATTCGTTGGGATTCTTACTTCTTATTTATAAATTACAAAGATACTTATTTCGTATGAGCCGAATCAATAGGATGAATTGAATCAAAGGACTTCTGCATCATGAACCTTGTACTGCGCCTATTGCTTAGACTGGTTCTAGTTCTAGAAAGTCATGTCGAGACGAATTAGGAAATCGAATAGGAACGAAAATACAAAGAAATGAAAGAGTATAGAATGGGATTTATTTGTATCTGAACCGAATCTTATTTATTTCAAGTTCGGCTTTTTGTTCTTTCACGCAACCAATTTAACCCTTCAAATTCAAATATGTATGAATTATTCACATTTTTTTGAAAAAAAAAAGAGAAATATAGAATTTCATTTTAGATACTTTATATTTATTATTTCTTTAATATTTCATTTACGAAACCCTACCTATCTATTTTAGAGATGGGATATATCTCGCCAAGATAGATATAAAGTATCTATTATGACCCAGATTCGAAATTAATATGTATCTCGCTTCATATCAATTCATTTATAAAAAAACCTCACCCAAATTAAGCATGTGCCGGGAACCAGATTTGAACTGGTGACACGAGGATTTTCAGTCCTCTGCTCTACCAGCTGAGCTATCCCGACCATTCCCAATTGTAGCATCCTACGCTCATTTTATTAGATAACTGGGGTCTATGTCAATTAAAAGGCCGGGGGGGTTACAAAGTTTTCTCTAAGTCCTGTAATTTCTTGTATCTTCAAAAAGATGGTTTTCGAAGTTTCAGTATGAGTAATGTTATTGATTGTGAATCATTCAAATAGGAATTCCTTGCTTGATTTGGATGTGTATTCTATATCACATGTGATAAGAGAAGGGCATTTATGCCGCAATACATTTGTCAAAAAAAGAATCAAAATAAGGAATTGTGAACTACTAACGAATAACGAAAAAGGGGAATGGGATAAATATTTGGGGGGTCAAATAAGGCTTTTTTTTTGGGGGGGGATAGAGGGACTTGAACCCTCACGATTTTAAAAGTCGACGGATTTTCCTTTTACTAAAAATTTCATTATTGCCAGTATTGGCATGTAGAATGGGACTCTATCTTTATTCTCGTCCGATTAATCAGATCTTTTTAAAAAGATCTATCGGACTATGGAGTACTATGGAGTAAATGATTTGATGAATTAATATTCTTTCTTCAATATGGAATCAATTCACACACATTTTTCCACTTTTTTGTATTCAAAAATACAGATACATATTTGGGCCATGATTAATCAATCGTTTTATTTTTATTTTTATATAGTATTCCATAGATACGTTTATCCTTCATCGTTTCTGAAGTTTCATTCCTCTATCAGCGTAACCAACTCCATTTGTTAGAACAGCTTCCATCGAGTCTCTGCACCTATCCTTTTTTTCTTTTTCTGAACCTTTGTTTTTGAAAACAAAAAAAGAAGATTTGGCTCAGGATTGCCCCTTTTTCTTAATTCCAGGGTTTC